TAGCAATGATGGAATTTCGATTCCATCAATCTTTGACTGGAATCTATGAGATAGGTGGAATAAAAATTTATACTTAACTTAAATTGTCATTTTTAAGAGATGCAAAGGGAACGGAATTGATAAAACAGTCCTAGAAACAGAATTCTCCCGCTTAGGCTTACTATGCTTTGGGATTTTTTTTAGAATATCAAAACTGAGTCAGTTTCCTATATTATAATGTATAACGGTATTGATATTCTAATCTACTTGAAGATATCTAATCTACTTGAATATTTAATACCAGAAAACTAAAGGAATGTTGTATTGATGAATCCACCTAATGTCTTTTCTCTTCTTTTATTGCCCTCTTGGCAGCAATTGCCAGTATTATTTAGGGCTCAATCAATTGACAGTATTATTTAGGGCTCAATATAATATAATTTGATTTGACTTTGATATGATTTAGGGCTCAATAGAATTCCCAAATCAGACTTTGGTAAATCATTTTTTTTTTCATCTCCTGCTCCTGCTGATTCAGAGGTACGGGTTCTTGGATCCACTGCAGAACTCTTTCTGAATGAGAGAGATAAAGACGAGAAAGACCAATTTTATAGTTTAATGGTAAAGTTTGATTACCATTAACCTCCAGAAAAGTGAACGAGTTTTTCGGTTGGATTCATATCCTATTCATCTTCTAAAGGTGTCCCTCGGCTGATTTATATTAAGTTAAGGCGGCCTTATTCCCTACTGTATTTGTAGTGTGTAGTGCTTTTTGATTTCCTAAAGGTGGCCGGCCCTCGGCAACTATTATTTCTAGTTTATTTATGAATAAAGGTGGCCATAGGCCCCTATGGTCCATTGGTGCCCCTATGGTCCAGTGGTTACGACCTCTCTCTTTCACGGAGAAAACGAGGGTTCAAGTCCCTCTAGGGGTATACCAAGACCATAGGAGTAGGATTTTATCAAAAGTGAAATGTATTTGTCAAGTCCGCCTGGGAGACGAAAGGAAGTTGATTATGGAACGTCTAATTAGGCGTTGGGTCGATGCCCGAGTGGTTAATGGGGACGGACTGTAAATTCGTTGACAATATGTCTACGCTGGTTCAAATCCAGCTCGGCCCAACAATTCGCCAATCTACTATCAGATGGTAGAACCCTATTGTTCTTAAGAAATACCTGATAAGAGAGAAGAAAAAAGAATCCAAATTTTCTGCTAGATCTCTTCTTATTTCCCTGGGATTGTAGTTCAATAGGCAAGAGCACCGCCCTGTCAAGGCGGACGTTGCGGGTTCGAGCCCCGTCAGTCCCGACGGATCCAATAAGTACATGAATTCACCTCTCCATTTTATGTGAAATGAAAGAAGGGACAGAGAGCATAATTTAATTCCGAAGGGGTTTCCCCTCTTTTTTTCAGGATTCTGTCGAAGAAAGAACAAACCCTAAACTAAAATGAAGATAATTAAAATAGTGAAGTTGATAGAATATTCCATCTTTTCTCCCGCGACTCATCTTTCTCATACTTCTTTGTCTTCCAAAGAAAATTGGATCATTCAAATTTACAACCTAATTCCTCTCTTTTTCCACTTCGCTTGTATTGTTTTGTTGGGGTTTTGTAGTTAATGGAAAGGGACGAGGATACTTCATTTGATTTGATGGTTCTACCCGGAAGACCTAAGGTAGGTTATAGAAAAGAAAGAACAGAAGGATAAATAAAGGAATTTTTGATTAGTCCGGGAATCCAATCTTGGATTCGGTATGGATAAAAGATCTTGGTATGTTATACTATTCAATTCTCGACGACGAATTAATTTAATAGCTCAGATATTGTTATTCATGATATTGATCCGATTCAAGATCATCGATAGGTAATGCATTCATTGAATTGACAGGTGAAAGATTTATCATCTCTATGGGATTAAATCCCGAGTTATTGTGAAATAAAAAAACGATGAGATTGAGATTATGGAAGTAAATATTCTTGCATTTATTGCTACTGCACTGTTCATTTTAGTTCCTACTGCTTTTCTACTTATCATTTACGTAAAAACAGTCAGTCAAAATAATTAATTACTTGAAATGAAACTTGACTTCTGAGTTCTTATGAATAGTTGAAGAAATCAAATCAAAAGGATTCTTTTTTTGCGTCTTAAATGAAATCAACGGGCTATAATGGGCGGTATTCTATGAGATCCGAGAGTATGGTAAGAAAGAAATTTCTTTCTTACCATACTCTCTATTAGTGTTATAGTAGTGTATAAAGTTGTACTTGACTTTCTAATAAAGTTGGTATACTATATTAGCTTCTATCTTCAATATATGTAGTGATTAATCCATAAGTGATTAATCCATATATGGAATTAACGTAGTACCCAAGTCTCTTTTTTTCTGAAAGAATTGTTTTACTATTATAGAATACATTTCTCCACTAGAATCCAATGGAATTTGGAAATGAATATATTTTGATTTGAAAATTATTTGAATTCAAATAAAAAATGCGTTGCAGAACGATCTATAAAACAATTGATACCGTTTCATTCCTCAACTAAATTAGTAGTGCTTCTAAAGTCCACTTCTTCCCCATACTACGAGTGAAAGGGAAAATGTAAAGACTACCATTAAAGCAGCCCAAGCGAGACTTACTATATCCATGTCAATTATGTCCCTTATCTTTATGATAGAAATATTCCATTATTGTATTGCTCACTAATAATAGTAGAATCCATGGTCCAGAGTCAAAAAGGGATTCTGGCCGAACACTATTGATGAACCAATCAAATAAATACATTTCTAAAAAATTCCTAATATGATTTCTAATCGGGAAAGACTAAACACAAGTAAAATACACAATGACGCTACAAAGGAATGTTACTAATGGAACATATAGTAATAAAAAAAGAGGGCCCATTCTTTGTTGCCCTTCAAAGTAAAAATAGATCAATTGCTATCTATTACATACTTTTTATTCTGTTCTGCTGAAGCAAATTTGGGTGATTTATATCAGCAGATAAGAGATTTTGATTCGTTTGTTGATGAGGCGGCACCCGGATTTGAACTGGGGAAAAAGGATTTGCAGTCCCCCGCCTTACCACTCGGCCATGCCGCCAAAACAATACACAATAGGATAAAATTCTCTGGGCTGGATTGCTAAACTTTAGTTTATTGTACTTGCATCCCTTTTTAAATTTAATCCTTTTTCTAAATTTATAAAAATTCTAAAAGAAACCCTTTTCCCCTTTTGATTGTATTTGATACACCCCCTCGGCTGATTGTATAGTATCTCAAAACATACAATGTCGAAAAACTTCCCCTCACTTTTCTATTGAAAAATCAAATGTATATTTTCATTGAAAAAAGCCAAAATTTATGACAAATGGGAACCATTAACTATTCGTTGACTGAGAATTCCTGAATCATTCTTGGATTTGAATCTCAAATTGGGTTTGCCTAATGACATAAGAAACTACAAAACATACTTAATTGATTCTTTTGAATCAAAAATCCTTCTCAATTTCCATTATAACAAAAATGATAAGTATATGTAAACCCCACAATGGAAATTCTTACACAGATACCAAATTGGGTATCTTTTTTTAGAGTATGTTTCCTATACCTATAAATAAAGGGAATTCGTTGGAACAAAAGAAGGCCCGGCTGGGTATTGACCGGGCCAGGCCCAAAAAAAGGCACTTCGAAGAAAATAAAAGCAAGAAGGTCTTCTTTATTTATCTTTCTATTTGGATCTTTCGAGCATCTAAATGGAATTGCTAATTATATAATAACGATAAAGAATGTGAAAGAAATACTTTCTTTAATCCTTACTTGATGTGTAATGTAACATAGTAATTATCTTTTTCAATTGGGAGAGATGGCTGAGTGGACGAAAGCGGCGGATTGCTAATCCGTTGTACGAGTTATTCGTACCGAGGGTTCGAATCCCTCTCTTTCCGTTTCCGTTGATGACTTTCTATTTTTTCTTTCAAATTTCGCAAACCCCTTTTGATTTTTTTCCTAGTTAAACGTATGGAATATATAAAATAAAATCTTAATAAAATTGTAAAATCAAGCAAGAAAAACGAAATTTTTATTTTATTCTTCACGTCCAGGATTACGTCCTGGATCATTGGATAGGAATCCAAAGATGAAGAGAGAAACAAAGAATATTACTACTGTGTAAACGAAAAGTTTGAGAGTAAGCATTACACAACCTCCAAGATCATTTTTTGAAAAAGAAAAACGAGAAAAGATAATAGATCCTCCATTTTTATATCACATATCCGATTTTGACACCAAGAAATGAATTCTAGAAATAGAAAAGAATGTTCAGAAATTCAAATGAAGTTGAAATTTGTAATAAGAGTCTTTGATTACCACAAATAACTTCCATACCCACAATTAGATATTCTAAGGGACCCTAACCTAATAAGGTCTTTCGCCGGAAAAAGGATTAGAATCGGGAAATGGGGCGAGCCTAATTGCGGCTATCCAAGAATTTCAATGTTTGAATTGAAAGTTCATACTCCCAGACTTATTTGATCTTATCAATTGTTATAATTTTTCTCGAATAAATATGAATTTTCTAGGATAGTATTCAATATCTTATCGAAAACTTACAGCAGCTTGCCAAACAAAGGCTAAAAGAAAAAAGAACAGGGGTATGACTGGCATAACATCTACGATTGGATTCAAAAAAGCATAGGCTTCGGGCAATTTGGCGAAGAAAAGACTACTCGGATAAAGGGCAGAATTAAGACAGATCAAACTAAAGATATTAAGCATAACAGACATTTTGTTCGTCGAGATAATTGCATTTTGATTGAGTTATTGATATAAGGAAAAATTAAGAAAGTAAGGTAGACAAAAAAATCCTTCTTTTTCCGCTCAATCAAAAATCCTTCTATTCTCAAAGGAGAATAGAAGAAATCATACTTTCATACAATATCTTAATTGAATTATATGTAATGATCAATAAATTCAGTTGAATTCTAGATATACACATGTCAAAATCCTAGCACGAATCTATAATATATTCTATAAAGAAGAAAGATTTTCTATAGATAGTTGGGCTGGAATTGACGAACACTTAATACCAATATTATTCTTTATTAGTATTAGTGTCCAATAAAAATAGAAATGGGGCGTAGCCAAGTGGTAAGGCAACGGGTTTTGGTCCCGCTATTCGGAGGTTCGAATCCTTCCGTCCCAGAGCATATCCATTGTTCTTTTTTGTTCAACAAGGTTCTGTTTCAAGGTCTAATATTGGATAGAATATTATTCTTCTTTCTTTATTTGATTTTGAATGATTCTTTTCGGAATCATATCTCAGTTTTTCACAAACTGAACTAAATCCAGTTCAAATGACATGCAAATGTAACTGAATCCTTTTGTGATCCAGATAAAGATAAGATGGGACCTAGAGCGCAGTTGCAGAAAGATTACTTACCCTCAGGTTAAACAAAATATGAAAATACATATAAAACGAGGAAGTGTTTAGCCTATAGGTATGTATTGTAGGTATGTATTGTTATCCTATTTCAGTGACAAAAGTCTTTCTATTTTTGTGAAAAAGAATTTGCATCCCTAAAATATTCAAATTGAAATATTTAACAATGATATTTCTTTTTCTTGTTCGATCTATTTAGCTTAATTTGCTTTAAATCAGTGACAATTCTATTCGAAAAGAAACAGAGATTTTGATTTCTTATGATAATGAAATGTAGGCTTTACTGTAAAAACTGTAAAAGTAAAACTTGACTCAAATAATGATGTCGAAGTAGGAAACTTTTTCAATTATCAAGATTTGTAATGATTCCTTATGGGTTGAATCTTTGGGAAGTTGGAAATGGGCCAGTCTATCTTATTGAGTCACTTGAACAGGCAGAGTCAAATAGAATTTATTTATTCGTGTTATTTCTGTTAGTTATGTTATTTCTATATTTTGATTTCTGGATATTTCGGTTAGATATTTTTTTGAGATAGAGATTTATAGAAAAAGGTTCCGTTCATACAAAAAAAGACCGGGTCTTGCTAAGATTTCTTCAGAAAAATCTTTATTATATATTTTATATCTATTTTATTATCTATGTAGTTAATAAAAAATATAAATGACTATGTCTCTGTACCGACTGAACCAATGACTATTCATGATTCCATAATTGAATCAATTCCATACTAGTTCCAAATTAGAGGAATGTTATGGTAAAACTTCGTTTAAAACGATGTGGTAGAAAGCAACGTGCGACTTGAAGGACACGATCCGCTGTGGATTCTTATTCTTATATCCACCATTTTCTTTTATATAGGAATGAAGGTGCTCTTGGCTCGACGTCGTTTGTTCTATTCTACTAGAACCCTTCTTTTTTTATTGGGTTGTAATCTAAATAGTTCATGATGGAGCTCGAGTAGAAAGTGTTTATTAATTTCTCAGGGGCAACGATCTAGGGTTAATGCCAATCAATAAATTGGAACAACTTCGTAAGTATATCTTCGATATAGAAATCGAAAGCATCCGATTCGAGCAAATTTTCAATTCAAAAAAATTGTTGGAACCGCAAAAACTTTTTCGATCCACAGTGTATCGCGCATGAATCAACCGTCGGTATGATTCTTTGATAAAAAGAAATCACAAAAGGGGTATGTTGCTACCATTTTGAAAGGATTAAGAAGCACCGAAGTAATGTCTAAACCCAATGATTTAAAACAAAGATAAAGGATCCCAGAACAAGGAAACACCGCTTCAATTGTCTCACAGATCCGAATAAAGAATCCAAATAGATTTTCAACGAGACAAAAAAGGGGGGTTAAAGACCACTCAATAAAAAAATATATTAATTTTCTTTAATATATTTGATAATTATTGAACTTGAGTTATGAGTAGAAATGATTTTTTAGTTTTCAGGAAGGAAGCTAAAGAAAAATGACTATGAATTAAATTATAGGCTAATTTCTTTTACGGATTCCTTTACTATTTATTATAATTTTATCCATAGACAAAACTTCGAATAATTTTTTCTCGAGCCGTACGAGGAGAAAACTTCCTATACGGTTCTAGGGGGGGGGGGGGTTCTTTTTCATCTACATCTATCCCGATGAGCCGTCTATCGAATCGTTGCAATTGATGTTCGATCCCGAAGAGAAGGAAGAGATCTTCGGAAAGTGGGTTTTTATGATCCGATCAAGAATCAAACTTATTTAAACGTTCCTGCTATTCTCTATTTCCTTGAAAAGGGTGCTCAACCTACAGGAACTGTTCAGGATATTTTAAAAAAGGCAGAGGTTTTTAAGGAACTTTGCCCTAATCAAATGAAAATCAATTAAATTAAGGAAATAAAAACTAAGGGTAGGATAGTGATTTCTATATCATTTTGGATATCTTTTCTATACTATGTTTTTTTATTTCCTTCTTTTCTTGCTCTATTAGTATCTATTTATCATTGTTTTTATAGAATCTTTTTCTAACGAAAACCTTATTTGATTGATCCTCCCAAAATCAAAAATTCTGGCATTACCTGCAATCGGGTGGTT